CAAGAAGCTCAGCAAACTCTTGAAATAGCAGAAGCTAATTTGAAAAAGGCTGAAGGAAAGAGACAAATAATTGAGGCAAATCTAGCTCTTCGACGAGCTAGGACAAGAGTCGAGGCTGTCAATGCAATTTCATAACTAATTGGTGCGTTCAAATAATCAAAAGAGGTTCTGTTTCTAAACCCTATTTTGATTGGATTCACTCGACATAATCCAATCAAGCAGAATCCAATTTAGATACAACGCAATTCAAAAATGAAATAAATAAAAAATCTATAAAAATAAGGGTGGGACAAAAAACTTATTAGATACCGTTGACTCCGGTATCTAATAAGTTCTACCTACTATTGGATTTGAACCAATGACTCCCGCCGTATGAAAGCGATACTCTAACCACTGAGTTAAGTAGGTCACTTATTATCCTAAAGAGAACCAAATGGAACCCATCCTATCGATGGATTATAAATATCATATTCCTTATAAGCAACAATAATCGAACCAATACCACTCAAAAATTTCGGATGTTGGATCATAGAATATTGATCTTGACAACAAATTATATACATGATAAAATATGCATCACAAGCACTAAAGCACTAAGGGCTATAGCTCAGTTGGTAGAGCACCTCGTTTACACGCGCGCCAATGTTTTTCAGGGGAATCCACCATACAATCCAAAAAATGGATCTTATTGAGAAATCGATGTCTTACTCCATAATAACTTTAAGAGAAAAGAGAACAATAGCCTGACGAGAGGTTCGGTCCTATTTGAGTGCCCTTTGTAGGTACCAAACAGGCTCCGCCTTGAGATATTGATAAGGTGAATAGCAGTATATTCAATGCTAGGCATAATGAGTATAAGGCCCTCAAAAAATCTCTTTTCGTCCTATGAACTTGAAGGTGTATGAAGTTTCATATTGGATTTTTTAAGCCGAACGATAGAGACTTCATTTAACTTAAAATTCTAGGCCAAAGGCAGACCTACGTCAAAATAACTTCACCTTTGAAACACTTTGGTAGTGCTCTGAATTAGAATCCCAAATAATGAATCAGAGCACATGGAGCCATCTCCTTATCTTATTTTTCTGTCAAGAAAAAATATGGCAGATTGGCTGATATTTCTATCAGTTAATGAAAGAGCCCAATGCAAAAAAAATGCATGTTGGGTCTTTGAAACAGTTCAGATCATTTTGATAATAATAAGTTTGATCTGTTTTACCGAGAAGGTCTACGGTTCGAGTCCGTATAGCCCTAGAGCCCTATAAAAAAAATGAATAAAATTCCAAATTTTCATTTGAAATAAAAAATTGTATAATTTTGATTTCTTCATTCTTGTTTGTTGCTTATAACTGACCGGTTGGTTCATCGAAACAAAATTTGTCCTAGAAACTCACTCACGGGAATCATTTAAAGCAGAACAGAAAACCGAAAAAACATATCATATTTCAAGGAATCGAATCGATCTTTTTCCAAACAAACCAACCCTTCGTCATTAATTGTCGAAGGGAAATTCCATATGCATTTTTCTGCCCACAATCAAGGGGTTAAGCTAGCGATACTCCTTTTCTTTGGTATACCTTACCAAGACCCGGCGAAGCACACCAAAACAAGAACAAGGGGGGGTGGTCTTCTTTTTCTGTATTCAATCAAGAGAAAACCCCACCCCATCCAGATCTGATAAACGGAATATACCAACACTAAGATATTCGAAATCCCCAGATACCTACCCATTCTCTTACATTTGAATACTTGTTCTATTCTAAATTACTAAGAAAAAACTTTCGACTCTATTCCTAAAAAATCCAAATTCCGAACTCGCATTTTTATAAAGAAAATTCAAATAATCAAAAGAATATCAAAAGAATAATAAATTCAAAAATTTTAAACACAAAATAAGAATTCTATTTGCTTTCTTTAGGCTTTAGGAAGAATCCTAGGCAAAAACAAGAAAATTTGTCTAAGTATAACATCTAGAGTTATACTAACTAAAGCAATTAAAGAAAATTGAACTAAAAAAATTAAGTAGACTGGAAATAGGATCCCGATCAAGTCAGTCGATAAATCTTGAAATGAGATATGCCCTGCAATAATCAAAGGAAACTAGATGGTTTGGTCAAAATAAATTGTTGTTTTGACTAACTAGTTATCAATGACTTTAGAACTTCAATTCGAATCAACCAATCCGATATACTTTCCACGTTCATAGGAGTGCGTCTATGTTTTTGCTTTACGAATATGATATTTTTTGGGCATTTCTAATAATATCAAGTTTTATTCCTATTTTGGCATTTTTAATTTCTGGGATTTTAGCCCCGATTAGGAAAGGGCCGGAGAAACTTTCTAGTTATGAATCGGGTATAGAACCAATGGGCAACGCTTGGTTACAATTTAGAATTCGTTATTATATGTTTGCTCTAGTTTTTGTTGTTTTTGATGTTGAAACGGTTTTTCTTTATCCATGGGCAATGAGTTTTGATGTATTGGGCGTATCTGTATTTATAGA